AACGGAGCAATTACTTAGAAGTACATTTTGTGAAACAGCCCTTCCTACCTGATAGAAAAGGATCCCATGATCCTGAACTGATCTTATCTGAGATCGCAAATCCCAAGTTTGTTTATGAAGAGCAGATCTAATTATATTAGTGTCTATTATAGATTTCTTTTGTATAATACTAATTGATAGGGCCTCATTGGTAAGTGCTACAAGATCTCGTATGTTGGAACCCATCGTTATGGACCCAAATCCATTAGTATGGAACATTTTCTTTTCCAAGTGAAATCCCCTTGTATATGAAAGAGTAAACAAGTGCTTTCGTTGTTGTGGAATAAGAAGCCTTCGTATCTTAATGCATGTATTTAATTTATTCGGAGCGATTAGAGCGGGATCTACTTTTTGGGGAATATGAGTCGAAGCAATAACAAGAATATTTCTAGTGGAACATCTTTCACTATCCCTAGAGAGATAGTTCACTAATAGACCGAGGGATAAGTCATTGCACTGATTCATATTCAGATCATGAATGTTTGGAATCCAAATTATACAAGGAGACATTGCTTTTGCTAATTCGAATTGAAGGGTGATTAAAAATCGGTCTATTTCCGGTATCAGATCGCTAGGTAGCACATCCTTCATAGTTATAAACTTGAGCTCCCTATCAAGGTCACGGTCGAAATCCTCACTATCATCACTATCGTAACTATAGTTACTATCCTGACTATCGTTACTAGGTAAAAGACTGTAAATGGTACCCTCTCTATCATCAAAAATTTTCTCTTCACTATCATTCTCATCAATATTAAAACCCTTAGGATGGTTATCCAGGAACTTGTTCAGAAATACTGTAATGAAAGGAACATAAGAGTTTTTCGCTAGGTATTTGACCAAATAGGATCGTCCAGTTCCTATAGAACCTATCACTAAAATACCCCCTCCTAGGGGTAGCGCTAAGCGGAGCGAAAAGGGTTTCCCATGGGATGGTAAATCAAAACTACTAACCCCACACGGGGTTTGTGAATAAGTGATTGCCTGAGAATGAGCAAGAAATATCCGTCTTTCTGCTAAGCAGGATGTATTGAACTCATAATTCATTAGATCCTTTTTATGAATGTCAATTAAATGTCGTAAGTAAATTGTTCCCGGTTGTTCAATCATTTGATAACCAGAGTTATTCTTTGATAAATGATCACTATGAGTCAGACTCAATAGAATTTGATCAATCCCTTTTTCTGTCGTTAAGGTAGAGAACTGAACCAAGAATTCTCTTTCTTTATCAGCAATCAAATCACTCTTCGAGATCCAGGATTCTATTTTATCATCAATCCAATCACTATTTACGTTTTTTCTTTTTCTTATCAAGGAATATATCGATTTACTTGTATGACTTAGATGTCTAGTATTTCTCGAAAAAGCTATTTGATTCATGGGATTTGGTATAATACTTATGAGATCGATGAGATTAAAATCTTTCTTCTTAGAACGTATGGATTTGACCTCATAAATGGCACCACCACCCCATAGCATGTTGCCGCCAGAAGCAGAACCTCGTCTTTCTTCTATAAAATTTCCTAATTGTTCCATAGCAACTAGAAAAAGATTCTTTAACCAGAAAGAATTAAGTCCCGATATAGGATACCTATCCAGAAGTTTTTGCAACTCAATCATGTATGATGGAATCATCAAAGATTTGACCTGTTGAAACTCTGTCTGTAACTCACCATACAATCGAGAAACAAAGAGAAGATGTGTATAAATGAGATATCCAGTAACAAGAAGAAGGAAAAGGATTGAATAGAGGAACTCCTGAATATTTAGCGATCTCAGATGTGTTGATGGTGACTCATTATTTCGATGAATAATTTCTTCGCGCAGAAGTTTATGGAAAGACTTACTCGAAATCTCACTTATCAGATTCCATTGTGAAAGACACAATTTTTTCTGAAGAATTCCCCATAATATATCTGATCCATGCATAATATCATGAAAAATGGATATCAATTTTTGGAATTTTTTACTGCTACTTAGTATCGGCACTAGGTCTGAAAAAGTATCTAAAAATATCAATTTTAGATATTTGTGCCCTGTCGAGGTAAGTAACCATGGTATATATCTTTTGAATCTATTCAATTTTGAGAGAGTTTCAAAAAAACTATCTATTTGAAAGGTTCTATACATCTCCCTTTTCTCAAGGGATTTTTTTACATAAGGACTGTGTTTTTTCCTCTTTTCGGATGGGAAAAATTTCTCAGAATATGGAGTTTGAATCAAACCCATGTTGGAATTGAGATACTTATCCAAGTTCTTCCCTTCTGAATCAGGTAGATTCATATCTGAAAGAGGTTGAAAATCAATTCTTTCAAAATGGACTATTTCTTCCTCTGTTAGAGGTGTTCCCAAAATGTCTGCGATCGAGTAAAAAGTTCTATCGTGACCACTTTGTGGAAAATCCTTAGGTATTAAAATGTTAGATACCTGTAATTCGATTGGTGAAATAGTATCCCTCTCCAAAAAAGCATGTTTTTTTTGACCGCCGCACAAAGAAAATATTTTGTTTCGACTGAACAAGATATTGAGGAATTGTCCATACATAAAATCATAATTATTGATACAGGCCCTTTCCACATAAAAAGAGAATCTTGTGTTACAATGGAAGCCTAAATTATATGGATTATTCAAGAATCGCAGTCGATTTGCTTTATAAAAAGAGGATATCAATGAACTTCTATGAAACGGTTTCACGGGATTCAACCAATTGTCTTGACCGTGGGATATCATTGAGAAATAGGAATCCGTCATCCTATTTGGTATCTTATTGAACAAAAATGGTGATATTGGTCCTCCATTGATCAATAATTTCGATTTTTGGGAAGTATGGTAGTCATCCAATAAGAAGGGTTTACTTTTTTTCAAATGACCTATTTGAAGACCTATTGATTCTAACAACTGATTACAGAGTGGATCATTCGGACCTTTCAATTCATAGATGTGGATCTGGGACCTATGAACGGGCATACTCCCGAAACTAACAAAGAAAAAAGGAAGTGATTTAGACAAAAAGGGAAGAAACTTGGACAAAAAGAAACAAAGTGACTTAGATAAATCTTTTTTGTCGATAACCTCAGACCAATTAATTGAATATTTAGTAAGACGTAATCGATCAAACACTACTCGAAAACGGCTATTCTGCTCGGAAATGAAATGGTCCAAATTTTCCTGGAAATTCTCGGTCCCATTGGACCATTTGTATCTATATGCATTAGGATCCCTATTCACGGATCCCTCAGTTCGAGAAATCCAAATAAGAGGATCGAACCTTTTCTTCTGACTCTTTTTCCAATTTGATAAATGTTGGTTGATCGTGTATTTCATTATAGTTCTATGATTCATTGTATCATTTTCTATTTGATACCTTTGAATTCCATATTCGAAATTGCGATCGAATCTATTCTTTTTAATTAATCGATTCCATACATTTCTTATGTACCCATAGATACTATATTGTATTTTAATCAGATTTTGGATCAATCTATATTGATAGACTGCCTCCATTATGTTGTTACTAGTAAATACCACTATTTTTGGTTTTGGATCTTCCAAATCATTCCCACAAGAGGTGCGGACCCATTTTTTTATGATCCTTCGATAAAAAGATTCATTCTCTTCATAAAAAAGAGGAGGTAGAACCAATAAAGATTTCTTTTTTGATTCATTCCTGAATACCTCACTTAAGAATCGTTTTGGATCCGATTTGAAAGAATCAATAGAAAAAGAAAATCGCTTATGATACACCAGATACGGCTCGGTTATTGATAGATTGAATAGATCCGCCAGTTCGTGAAATCTCTCTTCTGATTCCAAATAGTGGTGTAACATGTATCCCCCCCTGTTCCGGTCCTGGAATAGATGCAATAAACCAAAAAGTGGGTTTTTGTTCAATAAGGAAATCTTATTAGAATTGTCAAGTTCATCCTTCGTAACCATATTACATCCTGGATCGGATGAAATAGGATGAATTGAGACAGTCTTTTGTAAATACATACTTATCTTGACTATATTTTCTATTTCTTTATTTTCCGATCGCCTGGAAAAAAGAAAAGAAACATCTTCTTCTTTCTTTAACAATTTCGGATCTCTACTGGACCTCTCAGTAGGATTTGAATCCAGATGAAGTTCTGACCATCTATCAGAGAAAAAAGATCTCTGAGATATATTTTTTCTTTTTGGAAGATACAGGAGCGGGACAATCAACCTATTGATATTGGTTGAATCTTTTGAGTCTTCCAATCTCTCATCATTGCTGGGTCCAATGGAATTCATAGGTATAGGGAGAAGTCCTTTCAAATAGAAATTTTTTCTTTCGATCATCTTTCGATTGTTAATACGATATAGAAGGATCCCTACTACAAAGAATACTACATTATTGATCGTGAAATATCGATTCCTTGTTAAACCCTGTGAATTGCGTGAAAGTAGGATACTCCAAATTCGGGAGTCCAAGAGTTTTATCAAACTCTCTTGATAGAAAAAAATGTGAATGAAAGATACCGCTGAATTAATTTGAGTCCATGAATATAAGAAATCGCGAGAATTCCGGATCTCTCTAAATATCTCTCTGAATTCGAAAATCCAGTATTTGAATTGATGCATTTTTTGCATGTTTACCTCCTTTAATGCATTGATTTATCTAAAAGATTTCACTTCAATTGGAATTTGGTTATTCACCAGGTACGAGGATTCCCCCGAAGCATCCATGGCTGAATGGTTAAAGCGCCCAACTCATAATTGGCGAAGTCGTAGGTTCAATTCCTACTGGATGCACGCCAATGGAACCCTCTCTCCAAAAACAAGAATTACTAAACTTCAATTAGATTATTATTTTTTAATTACTAAACTTCAATTCATTTATTATTATATATTATTTAATTATTATTAATTATTTAATTTATTATTATATATATTATTTAATTAATTATTTTAAATAAATTTAATTTATTATAACTTTACTT